GCTATGTTGGGGACTTACAAGGTGGTTGGATGCAGAAACACATTTGGTTGTGAATTCCAATGTGGCGGATAAAATCCTATATCCGCACGGCCCAATCAATAGTTCAAGTCACACACTCCCATAATCCATTTTCTCTTCGGAAAATCCACTTCAACTATTCGTATCAAATAACAAATAATAAATACTTAAGAGTTGAAGAGAAGTATTCAAATAACATGTCTTATTTTTCAATAATCCATATTTGTAGCAATGAAATACAAGACTATTGTTCCTCCCCGAAATGATATATGATCAATTACAAATATCCATTATAATCCGCCTTCTCTATAAAGGACCCGAAATACCTTGCTTACGTATCATTGGGAAGTGCATTAACATAAATACGGCAGTAAGAAGAGGCAACACAAAAGTGTGTAAACTATAAAAACGGGTCAAAGTGGACTGGCCCACACTAGCGCTTCCGCGTAATAACTCTACCAAAGGCGATCCTATTACAGGAATCGCTTCCGGTACGCCTGTCACTATTTTTACTGCCCAATAACCAATTTGGTCCCAAGGTAAGGAATAACCAGTTACACCAAAAGACGCAGTCAATACAGCCAGAACCACGCCAGTAACCCAAGTTAATTCGCGGGGTTTTTTAAACCCACCGGTGAGATATACACGAAATACGTGCAGGATCATCATCAAAACCATCATACTTGCTGACCATCGATGAACTGATCGGATTAACCAACCAAAGTTGGCCTCGGTCATTATGTATTGAACAGAGGAAAAAGCCTCTGTAACGGTTGGACGATAGTAAAAAGTCATAGCAAAACCGGTAGCTACTTGTACTAAAAAACAAGTAAGTGTGATCCCCCCTAGACAATAAAATATGTTGACATGAGGGGGAACGTATTTACTAGTTATATCATCCGCAATCGCTTGAATCTCGAGACGTTCCTCGAACCAATCATATACTTTATTGAGATAGGTAATCCAAGGAAAGGGGCTCCCCCTCTAAGAACCGTATATGAGAATTTCATCTCGTACGGCTCAAGCAGAAACACACAAATACTGGATATGTAATAGAAATTCAAAACTTCTTAGCACTTGATTCAACTTGCCCCGAAGGTACAAAATTACAAAAATCCGGAATCTCTTCTTTGTAATGATAATGCCAAAAATATCAAGTTGGCTCCTCCGCCCTTCTTTTTTTTTTATGTTAATTGTTACAGGCCTCTTGAATCTTCTCTTCCCTATTTTTTTTGTTATTTGATTTGTTGTTTTTGTTTTTTGTGTAATACAGATTGACTTCTTGATTTGACTATAAATTAATTATTTTATTGATAGGAATTCTCTTGTTAAGACCCTACTAATCAATTGAAACCTCAGATTCATACTAGAACCACGATGATTTGCCCAAGCTAAACACAAGGGTTCTCTGAGTAAGAACATTTGATCATCACTTAATTTAATGAATGGGTATAATTACTCAGCAAAATCTAGAGAAATGGTTGTCCTTCGATCCAAAATCCCCCTAGGGAAAAAATCGTTTAATTTAGGAAATACCTATCCATTTTTTTGAGTCCGGTTGCGAGGTCTAACTGATCTAACTGAATAGTAGGTATGAATCATAGTTCAAATACTTCTTGATCTACTCTAATATATTCATTCATATTTCGTGCTCCGGGTACTAGAATAAATATAATATCCGACGAGGTGGAATCATCCTTATAGAGATGACAGACCATTCTCTGTATTATCAATAGGATCAATTATAACAAGTCACACACTCATATTCCGAAAATACCGAAACAAATAAATTCCACGGTCGAACTACCATAATAGAATGGTCTATAAATCTGAATCTTAACTATATTTATTTGATTTGATTGAAAACTAGGACTTTCTTTATAGGTCTTATGACCCTAATTTATGACCTAATTCATTGAAATTCCATCCAGTAAAACAGAAGAATTATAAATTTCCAAAATAATGGATAGGAATATTGCAAATAGAGCCATTGCAATCCCCATAAGTGGTGTAGTCCCCCAGCCTGGAGCGACTTTACCGTATTCCGAATTTAATGGTTTCAATAAACTCCCTACAGAAGTTTGTCTTGGTCCAGATCTAGAACTACCCTCAACGGTTTGTGTAGCCATAAATCCTATTTAATCATTGGTTAAGATCTGTTGACTTTGTATACCATTCCGTTGTAGTTGTAAATAAACGATCTTATCGTAGATCCATTGTGATCTTGAATCTAGAAATGGAAACAGCAACCCTAGTCGCCATCTTCATATCCGGGTTACTTGTAAGCTTTACTGGGTACGCCTTATATACCGCTTTTGGGCAACCCTCTCAACAATTAAGAGATCCATTTGAAGAACACGGGGATTAACTAGTTGAAGTCATGAGCCTCCCAACTTTTGGAGGCTCATGACTTCACTTCAATTGAGATAATGAAAAATCATTTCATTTTTTAGTCGGAACCTTAGGTGGTTCTCGAAAAAAGATAGCGAAAAAAATTATCCCTAAAGTAGAGACTAAAAGGAATGTATAAACCAATGCTTCCATAGATTCGATCGTGGTTTAATTTATAGCTTCCACACCTATTTTGTGGGGATCATTTATGATATAAAATGAAGAAAGGAAAAGAATTAAAGAAAAGATGGTGATTCAAGTCAAGATTTTTATGATGCCCTTTGTGAAATACAAAAAATGGAGGCGAAAGATACCAGAATAATATTGTATCAGACTACTTGTCTCCTTGTAGTTGGATCTCCAAGTTTTTGGAATACCCCAAATTCTACTTGAGCATCCAAATCTGGATCAATACCAGCAAACACATCCCTGAATAAGGTTCTAGCGCCATGCCAAATATGTCCGAAAAAGAAGAGCAAAGCAAACGTAGCATGACCAAAAGTGAACCAACCCCTTGGACTGCTACGAAAAACACCATCGGATTTCAAAGTCGCCCGGTCTAATTCAAAAATTTCCCCTAATTGAGCACGTCTAGCGTACTTTTTCACAGTAGCAGGATCACTATAACTGACTCCGTTGAGTTCGCCGCCATAGAACTCAACGGTCACACCTACTTGTTCGACACTATATTTTGATTCCGCCCTTCTAAAAGGAACATCGGCTCTCACAATTCCATCTCCATCTACCAAAACTACCGGGAATGTTTCAAAAAAAGTAGGCATACGACGTACAAAAAGTTCGCGACCCTCTTTATCTCTAAAGACGGGATGTCCTAACCACCCAACAGCTATGCCATCTCCGTTATCCATTGAGCCCGCTCTGAATAATCCCCCCTTTGCAGGATTATTACCAATGTAATCATAAAAAGCTAATTTTTCGGGAATTTTGGACCAAGCTTCCGATAAACTCAGATTTTCGGCTAGTCCAGCGCCAACTCTTCGGTATATTTCTTGCTGGAAGTATCCCTGATCCCATTGATAACGAGTGGGACCAAATAATTCGATTGGGGTAGTTGCTGAACCATACCACATAGTTCCGGCAACAACAAAAGCCGCAAAAAAAACAGCAGCGATACTACTAGAGAGTACAGTTTCAATATTCCCCATACGTAATCCTTTGTATAAACGTTGGGGCGGACGGACACTAAGATGGAATAGGCCCGCCAATATGCCCAATGTACCCGCTGCAATATGATGAGAAGCTATTCCTCCCGGAACAAAAGGATCAAAACCTTCTGCGCCCCATGCCGGATTTACGGATTGCACTTTTCCAGTTAGCCCATAAGGATCGGACACCCATATTCCAGGACCATACAAACCTGTTACATGAAATGCGCCAAAGCTAAAGCAAGCCAACCCTGAGAGAAATAAATGAATTCCAAAGATCTTAGGCAAATCCAAAGAGGGTTTTCCCGTACGTTCATCGCAGAATATTTCTAGGTCCCAATACACCCAATGCCAAATAGCTGCCAAGAAGCACAAGCCAGAAAAAACAATATGTGCCCCTGCCACACCTTCATAACTCCAAATACCCGGATTCGTTATAGTTCCTCCTGAAATACTCCAACCGCCCCATGAATTGGTTATTCCTAAACGAGTCATGAAGGGTATAACGAACATACCCTGTCTCCACATTGGATCAAGAACAGGGTCAGAGGGATCAAAAACAGCTAATTCGTATAGAGCCATCGAACCGGCCCAACCGGAAACTAGAGCTGTATGCATTATATGGACAGAAAGTAATCGACCGGGATCATTCAATACGACGGTATGAACACGATACCAAGGCAAACCCATGAGAATACCCCTTTATCAAGGAAAAATAGACACTATGTAACTTTATCGCATTAGAAAAGACTTATACTATGTATACCTAACCTTTTCAGTAGATTCTATATGAGAAAGGATTGATATTTATTCCGTTCCATTGAAAGTAATGGAACAAGTCTGTTCGTAAGAACAAAGCAAAGAGAAGCAGATCTATTCTATACCCGATAAGTATCAATACGCAATGGGAGAATTGGACCCTTTTTGGGGGGTAACGAATGCATAGAAACTTATACTTGTTTATAATTCAAACGATTAACCCGTTCATTAAAATTGGTTTCTGTCTTCTTCTATAAATCCTCTAATCTATGTATAAAGTATAAAATAAAATACAATCAATGTATAAAATGGAATAAACATAAAAAAATGATGAAGACAATAAATCCATTGTTACGTTTCCACACTAAAGTAAAGTATAGTACTTCATTTTTTTCTTTAATCTAATGCCCATTGGTGTTCCAAAAGTACCTTTTCGGAATCCCGGAGAGGAAGATGCGGTTTGGGTTGACGTATAGTGCGACTTGTCGGACATATTGGGTCATATGGGATTTACCCGTTCTTCCCCCCGATCGGGATATCCTATGTTTCGCCCAACAAATATTGATTGAACCATCAATCATTTGGAGCGTGAAGTTCAATTTGATCAATTTCTATTGGAATCAATATCAATATAGTATTATCAAGTAGAAGAATTTATGGTTAACTTGGACCAATAAAATAAAATATCCAGGCTCTGTACCAAATGGGTAATATATTATATGTACAATTACTACATTGTATCAGAAACGTTTTTTTCTTACTATACAAACTCCCAATCAATGGAATATAAATACATCGAAAAGTTTTGGGGAAAGGAAAGCATAAAACGAATTGAAAAAAAAATCGTAGCAAAAAGAAGCGGTACTGAGATTATTTGCCCTATATGTGCAAATAGAATTCGGACGGATCTTTACCCGGAGTAGAACATAAACCTAAAAGAATTTAAAAGGCTCATTCAGGAACAAGAAAATGACATCGTGATTTGAATCTCGATGAAACAATACATCAATGGGAGATTTGTTGAATAAGTTTAGTAAATTTTTTTATAGAAAAGGGGACTCAAACCCATGTTTTTGAAAAATAGAATAAAAATCCTTCATTAGCAAACATTATAAAAAGAAAAAACTTGTTACAAAAACAAAAAAAGAAATAAAACCGGAATCGACACATTGATTTGATTCTTATTTAGCAATTTTTTTGAACCGTATGCATCCAAAGGTGCACGTACGGTTCCTAGGGGATATAATTTTGTCCTAATCAACCGACTTTATCGAGAAAGATTACTTTTTTTAGGTCAAGAAGTTGATAGCGAGATCTCAAATCAACTTGTTGGTCTCATGGTATATCTCAGTATAGAAGATAATACTAGAGATTTTTATTTGTTTATAAACTCTCCAGGCGGATGGGTAATACCGGGAATAGCCATTTATGATACTATGCAGTTTGTGCCACCCGATGTACATACAATATGCATGGGATTAGCTGCTTCAATGGGATCTTTCATTCTGGTTGGGGGGGAAATTACCAAACGTCTAGCATTCCCTCACGCTTGGCGCCAATGAGTTTTTATTTGAAAAAAAAAAAATAAAGAAGACTATGCCTTCACCATATTCATTATTCATATTCGAATATGAATAAAATAATAAGTAATAATAGCATGGCACTTCAAATTCGATATGAACAAACCATTATTGTGTTTTCATAACATGAAATTTTGTATCGAGATAGTAGTATGAAACAAAGGTTATTTCCGATTTGATCTTATGTGTATGTGTCGGGAGCAAATTTTAATTACAGCGTCACAAACCGTTTTTATTCCATACTGGAAGCCTTTTTCTGATATTTATGAAAGAAAAAGAGTACGAAAATGAAAAAAAAAGATCATTTTTTCCTTATTTCTTTGATCCTACCAAAAAGACACTTTGGGATTGCTAAATCCCATACAAAATAAATAAATATATAAAGCAACAGAACCATCATAGTATTTTTTGACTCTTATGAAAGGAAGGGTGGTAAATGGATTATTCAACGATCTGAATCGGCTGGATTCGACCTCTTCCTTCAATGAGAGGAGGGGGGCGAGTAAATTCCATTGCGGAGCCGTATGCAATGCACAAAAGATGCCCGTACAGTTGTTAATTCTATTTTTTCTTCTTGTTATTTTTTATTTCTTTAGGCCAAATCATGCAAGATAGAAAAACCGTTCATGATGTTCTATCAATATCACATCAGATCAGGGTTATGATTCACCAACCTGCTAGTTCTTTTTATGAGGCACAAGCAGGGGAATTTATCCTGGAAGCGGAAGAACTACTGAAACTTCGCGAAACCCTCACAAAGGTTTATGTACAAAGAACGGGCAACCCTTTGTGGGTTGTATCTGAAGACATGGAAAGAGATGTTTTTATGTCAGCAACAGAAGCCCAAGCTCATGGTATTGTTGATCTTGTAGCGGTCGAAAATGAAAATCCCGGGGATTTCGTGTAAATCAACGATTCCATTTCAACCTATATATAATTCATAATTTGCATTTTCCGTGGTTTGATATTGAATATACATAATTCATAATCCTTAATCATAAAGCAGGTTAAGATCGATCTAAACCAACCCATTATTATATATATGACATGCCAACTATTAAACAACTTATTAGAAACACAAGACAGCCAATAAGAAATGTCACGAAATCTCCTGCTCTTCGAGGATGTCCTCAGCGTCGAGGAACATGTACTAGGGTGTATGTGCGACTCGTTCATATCATGGGCTCTAACAAATGAGCCAATTCTCCAGTATCAATGATTAGTACCAATGAATAGGATAGATAGAGCGGAAGAACGTCATTTACAATACTATAAAAAAAAAATGAAGATCTATCATATACCTATATTATTGTGTATTGTGCACGGAATTTATGGTTTCCATTGGTGCAAATCCAATCACCTCGATTTGAGATGAGAAAAATTCCCCATTGGTAGCAATGGTTATCCATTAAGCGGGGGAAATGGTATTATTAAATTAATAAGCAAAAGTGTTATGCTCCTGAACGGACTAATAGGGTTAGCTACCTAGCCAACTTTCATAGTAAAATGCCGTCACTGTATGGAGAGCTCTTATTGTGAAAAGACCTATTACTATATAATTGATGGGTAGAGCCAAAGAGTGTGAACTATACAAGTTCATAATACTTTTGATTAAATGAAAGAGGAGGCTCCGGTGCATAGAGAGGACCTCGCCGTTTAAGAAGTTACCATAAAAACGATGGAATCCGCTATTTTTTTTTATTCAGTCTCGGTAGAATTTCTTATTTCCGGGCAAACTAAATGCTTGGAAAGAATAAAAAATCGTGGTTGGGAAGGTCATAGTAGCCAAAGCCATTGGAATATATTTTATATATCGGAATAATCCGTTTTGTTATTAATCGACCGGGGGGGCGGAATGACTGAAAGAAGAAAAATCAATTAGTTATTCACTAAAGTTTAATTTGATTCAATGACCAGAGTTAGACGAGGATATACAGCTCGGAGGCGTCGAACCAAACTTCGTTTATTTGCATCAACGTTTAGAGGGGCTCATTCAAGACTTACTCGAACGAGTACTCAACAGAAAATGAGAGCCTTGGTTTCCGCCCATCGAGATAGAGGCAGGCAAAAGAGAAACTTTCGTCGTTTATGGATCACTCGGATAAATGCAGTAACTCGTGAGAATCAAAAGGTATTCTATAGTTATAGTAGGTTAATACATAACCTGTACAGGAGGCAATCGCTTCTTAATCGTAAAATACTTGCGCAAATAGCTATATCAAATAAGAATTGTTTTTATATGATTTCCAACAAGATCGCCGAGATTTTAATAAAGTAATATACAGGAATGATTGAAACAGAATTCCCCGGAGAATGAACTCCGGAAAAAAAAATAAATAAAGAAAAATAGTAGGAATGAACGAGCATCTTTCAATAAAAAAACATATTTATTCTTCCCCATTATAACACAAAAAAAAAATCTGGATTCTCGGCTTTTTCGAACAAAACATCAATCGGAGCTTGAGTTCCGATTGGAGTTTTGAGTCAATTGAAGAGTATGCCTATTTATTTCTGGTTCTGGGACCTGTAGTTCTAGGGATCAACTCGGCTCTCTCAAATTGTTTCTCATTATTAAGAAAAGGTAACAAAGATAAAATACGGGCTTGTTTTATAGCAATAGTAATTAATCGTTGTTGTTTCAAGGTCAATCTATTTACCCGCCTAGATAATATTTTTCCTTGTTCACTAATAAATCGACTAATTAAACTCATGTTTCTATAATCAATTCGATCCCCCGATCCAATTGGGGGCAAACGCCTACGAAAAGAGAGCTTGGATTTACGAAAAGGTTGCTTGGATTTATCCATGGTTTATTCCTTATCTCTAAAATTCTATTTCTTTATTCCCGGTCAAAACAAAATAAAAATAGGGTTGATTTGTATTATATATATATATTATGTTAAGCTATTCCTCTTTCTGCTCCTTGAGTTGGAAAGATCACACATACGTTTCCTTCGATCTATTTCTTTATTTCCCCATGAATCGTATGTTTGTGACAATAGCGACAAAATTTTCTCAATTCTAATCGATTGGGTGTATTGTGTCGATTCTTTTGAGTAATACATCTAGAGACGCCGAGCGATTCTTTATTGACACCATTTCGGGCACAACTGGTACATTCTAAAATAATTCTGACTCTGACACCTTTACCCTTGGCCATGAACCCCCCTTGAATTTTTGATTAACTTCACTTTTCTACTTTTTTTTATATGATGCAAAGAAAAAATGAATAGAAGTTACTAACTATAAATTCAATTTTTAAAGATTTTGTTGTAATTAAATTAATATTAATAGAGTAAACGTAAGGTAATAATTAAGTAATACAATTTTTTCTAACTATCAAATATTCCTACCCTAATTAATTCCAGTATTTTCTTTTTAAGTATCCCTTTTCTATGCTATGATTTCGTGGAACCTGCCCTAGACAGGCCCACACCCCCACTTATTTCTGTTCTCCTAAATTGGGTCGTAGACCCTCTGGGTTTTTGCTGAGGTTCAATAATTTTTTTCTTCTCTTTTCTTCCTATCCTTAATAACCAAAAAGGGGGGCTAAATAAATTTTAGTCACGTTGCAGTAGAAGTATATTTATCATTTTCGTCATTTCTTAGCATATCAATAACTAGAATGAAAAAAAGGGGAATGACAAAGCATCCGGGAATAAACGATTAATCTCTATCAATAGACCCGCTAAAGACCCAAACCATAGAGTAGCTAACACGGGTGCCGTGGAGAGATATGTTTTTATATCTTGCATTGAAAATCCTCCTTCTTTATTGTAATACATATACATATATTATATGGTCAGATGCCTTAGTTCAAGATCATTTGTATTTATTTTTGCGCAGAATTCCTAACTAAAACTCAAATAAATATGTACAATGAACCAGTAAATGACATTTTTTGTCCCTAAAAAAGACGACACCCTCTTTCTGAGCATTTTCGACAAATATTCATCTTTTTTTATACGTTTAGGTTTCAGGTGTATATAATTCTTTTATTATTTATTTATAATATGAAAAAAAAAAGAAGAAATGGCAAGAAAATATAGACAGAGGATAAAATAACAATGTGGAAAACGGGACAGG